TTTGTAAGTTTAATAATCTTAAATTAGTTTGATTAATTATTTAAATTGTGATTGATTAAATTATATCTTATATTTTAATTGATCCAATTAGTTGGTTAGAGGGCTATATATACTAAAATATTTAATATAATTACTTTCAATTAGTTGGGATAATTGATTAAATTATATCTTATATTTTAATTGATCCAATTAGTTGGTTAGAGGGCTATATATACTAAAATATTTAGTTTAATAATCTTAAATTAGTTTGATTAATTATTTAAATTGTGATTGGTTAAATTATATCTTATATTTTAATTGATCCAATTAGTTGGTTAGAGGGCTATATATACTAAAATATTTAGTTTAATAATCTTAAATTAGTTTGATTAATTATTTAAATTGTGATTGGTTAAATTATATCTTATATTTTAATTGATCCAATTAGTTGGTTAGAGGGCTATATATACTAAAATATTTAATATAATTACTTTCAATTAGTTGGGATAATTGATTAAATTATATCTTATATTTTAATTGATCCAATTAGTTGATTAGAGGGCTATATATACTAAAATATTTAGTTTAATAATCTTAAATTAGTTTGATTAATTATTTAAATTGTGATTTATAATAATTTATTTATTTGGGACATTTGTCTTAGGATGCACCTTATAATACACAGTACCTATTTAATTACCTGTAAGTTGTTTATATTTTAATAATTTAGTTAATTTTAATTAAATAAATTGGTTTATATATCAATTATTTAATTAGTGTACTTATAAGGGTAAAGAGGAGAGTTAGTTGATCCAAATAAGCGCTTATTTTAATTTTAATAAATTAATAATTATATATCTACGTATATATGTAGTTAATTTTTATGGAATCTTAACTCCTATCATCTTATAGATTATGTTGGGTAATCTGTAAGTCTAAAATGAAGAGGGGGGGACCGCCGGGACCGCCATCCTATGCTGGGGACACTATATGCAACTATTTAATGATTGGGGATAGACTAAATATGGAAGTAATGTGAACTAGAGAATACTGTATCTAATAAATAAATATAATACCATATTATTATATGGTGGCAGCTAGAGTTTAATAGCGACCTCTGCAAGGGAGCCTTTGAGCAAGGGATACCTATGTCTATAACATATGGGATTATCTAATCAGATGCAAAGTATATATACCTTAGTAATTTAGACAACTTAGTTGAGTTAATTGAATTAAATCCTAGGGGAGAGAGTACTACTTAGAAGGGGGAGAGGAGAGTTAGTTGATCCAAATAAGCGCTTATTTTAATTTTAATAAATTAATAATTATATATCTACGTATATATGTAGTTAATTTTTATGGAATCTTAACTCCTATCATCTTATAGATTATGTTGGGTAATCTGTAAGTCTAAAATGAAGAGGGGGGGACCGCCGGGACCGCCATCCTATGCTGGGGACACTATATGCAACTATTTAATGATTGGGGATAGACTAAATATGGAAGTAATGTGAACTAGAGAATACTGTATCTAATAAATAAATATAATACCATATTATTATATGGTGGCAGCTAGAGTTTAATAGCGACCTCTGCAAGGGAGCCTTTGAGCAAGGGATACCTATGTCTATAACATATGGGATTATCTAATCAGATGCAAAGTATATATACCTTAGTAATTTAGACAACTTAGTTGAGTTAATTGAATTAAATCCTAGGGGAGAGAGTACTACTTAGAAGGGGGAGAGGAGAGTTAGTTGATCCAAATATTTATTTATTAGATTACTATAAATTTAATTCTAGTTATTAAAATAAATATTACTTTAATTTTACATGTATATTTTGGTAAGATTTTATATTCTCTAAAAGGGAATTTTATGATTAATCGCAGTTTTTAATATTATTAATTTAAATAATTTTAGAATTAATTATTAGTTATATGATTAGCTAAAAGTGTGCCAGCAGCTGCGGTTATACACTTAATCAAGTTTATTTTTTTCTGATTACAATTACTATATTTTGGATGTTTATAATTTATTTCTAGGGTGAAATCTGAAATTATTTTATATTCTTGGTAAGGATTTTGTGAAATTTTTATATAAACTAGGATTAGATACCCTATTATTTTAAATGTAAATTTAATTAGTATTAATAGTTATGATCTTTAAATTAAAAGAATTTGACGGTAATTTAATCTGTTCAGAGGAGCTTGTATTTTAATTGATAATCCACGATAGATCTTACCTAAAATATTAGTTTGTATATCTCTGTCTTAAGAATGTTTTATTAGAATATTATCTTCGAGTATGTTATTTAAAATTTATGTCAGGTCAAGGTGCAGCTTATTTAGGTTTATATGAGCTACATTAATTTTAATTATAGTTAAATAATTGAATAGATTGTTTATAAAATGGATTTGATTGTAATATATATTATCTATTATTTATGATAATTGCTCTGGATTAAGTACATATCGCCCGTCGCTCTTATATAAAAGATAAGATAAGTCGTAACAAAGTAGACCTATCGGAAGATGGGTCTGGAATTAATTCAAATCATGCTAAGGGCTATTTGTTGTTTACATTAACATTATATTTGTGCGATTCAAATTGATTTGATATTTATTTTTTTAATAGTTTTATTAGTTTAATATCTTTTATAAAGATAATTTTTTTATTAGTAAATTTTATTGAATATATTATTTTTTTTATAGCTTATTGTACTGTGAAGGATAATTTATAAATAGTTAGAAGTAAATTTTATAATTGTACCTTTTGTATCAGGGTTTATCTAATTAATTTACTTAAAGTATTTATCCCGAAATTAAAAGAGATATATATTAATTTTAATTAATGTTACATAATTATTTGTAATTGGTATATAGAAGTTATATGCTATTCAATTTTAAATATCTGGTTTCCTAAGAGTTGAATTTATTTCAGCCATAATTGGTTATTGCTTTAATTTTATTTTATTTGTTTTTTATGGTTATATTAAAGGGGATAAGCTTTTTAATTTTCTATAAATAATTTATTAATTAAATTGTGTAGGATTAATAATATCCATCATTTATTTTGTTATAATTAGGTTTTAACATATTTTGATTTATTTTGTTTTAGATTTTTATTAGGACGTTTTATTAAATTTATTTAAAAAAGTGAAAATGATAAAATTAGTATAATAGATTTTATATTTATAGTAACTCGGCAATTATAATGTTCACCTGTTTAACAAAAACATGTCCTACTGTATATTTATATTAGGTTTGGCCTGCTCGGTGATTTATTTAACAGCTGCAGTAATTTGACTGTGCAAAGGTAGCATAATCATTTGTCTTTTAATTGAAGGCTGGTATGAATGGTTTGATGAAATATTATCTTTCTTTAAGTATTTTTTTTAATTTAATTTTTATGTGAAAAAGCATAAATGTAATTGAGGGACGAGAAGACCCTATAGAGTTTTAATATTATTTAATTTATTCTTAATTGTAAATTTTATATTTTTTAATTTAACTTATATTTTTGTTGGGGCGATATTGGGATATTAAAAACTCCTTTTTTTGTAAATTATTCATATATATGCTTAGGATCCTATTTATAGATTATAAGATTAAATTACCTTAGGGATAACAGCGTAATTAAATCGGAGAGTTCTTATCGATGATATAGTTTGCGACCTCGATGTTGGATTAAAATTAGTTTTAGGTGTAGAAGCTTAAGTTACTAGGTCTGTTCGACCCTTAATATTTTACATGATCTGAGTTCAGACCGGCGTGAGCCAGGTTGGTTTCTATCTTCAATATAACTTTTATTATTTTAGTACGAAAGGACCAAATAATATAAATATTTTATTATTACTTTGGCAGATCAATGTATTAAATTTAGAATTTAATTATGTAATATAAATATTACAAGTAATTATTTTTTTATTTTATTATTTATTTTTGATTATTATGGTTTTTATTTCTGTTGCTTTTGTTACTCTTTTTGAACGCAAAGTTTTAGGTTATATTCAATTACGTAAAGGCCCTAATAAAGTGGGGCTAATAGGATTGCTACAACCTTTTTCTGATGGATTAAAACTTTTCTTTAAGGAGTCTGTTTTTCCTCTTAAATCTAATTTTATTATTTATTATATTTCTCCTATTTTTATACTAGTTTTATCCATAATAATATGGTCTTTATATCCAATTTTATCTCATTTATTCTCTTTCAATCTTGGTACTTTATTTTTTTTATGTTGTACAGGTATAGGGGTATATGGTATTATATTTTGTGGTTGGTCTTCAAATAGAATTTATTCTTTCTTAGGAGGTTTACGTTCAGTGGCTCAAACTATTTCTTATGAAGTAAGAATAGTTTTAATTATTATTAACTATCTTCTATTTATTTTTGGGTTTGATTTAATAAGCTTTATATATTATCAATCATTTTCTTGATTTTTGTTTTTTTCTTTACCTTTATTTTTTTGTTGACTAAGCTCTTGTTTAGCTGAAACTAATCGATCTCCCTTTGATTTTGCAGAAGGTGAAAGTGAATTAGTAAGAGGATTTAATGTGGAATATAGAAGAGGTAGATTTGCTTTTATCTTTTTATCTGAATATATAAACATTATTTTTATAAGTTTATTAACTGTCATTATTTTTTTTGGATGTGATTTGTATTCCTTAAAATTTTATATAAAAACAGTAGTTTTAGTATTTTGGTTTATTTGAGTTCGAGGGGTTTTACCTCGATTTCGCTATGACAAATTGATATTTTTGACTTGAAAGTTGTTTTTACCTTTTTCTTTGAGTTATTTATTATTTAATTTAGGAATTTTATTATTTATATTGGGGAATATATTCATTAATTTAAGTGAAATCAATAAAGGAATTTAACCTTTTTTTTATATTTTCAAAATATATGTTTACTAAAACTTATTGATTATTTATTTAAATAATCTCATATTTTTGTTATTATAGGCAAAACTAGGAAAAATAAGAAATATGTTGTGGTTAGAATTTGACCTACTGTAATGAATGGTTCTTCAGCTGGTCGAGCTCCAATTCATGTTAATATTATAATATTTATAACTCATCTTCAGAATATTAATTTATTAAGGGGATAAAAGGATGTTCCTTGAAAGTTTCTTTTGTTTATTATAGGAATTAGGATAATTAAAATGGATATAATTATTGCTATAACTCCTCCCAATTTATTGGGGATAGATCGTAAAATAGCGTAGGCGAATAAAAAATATCATTCTGGTTGAATATGTACCGGAGTAATTATTGGATTAGCTGGAATAAAGTTTTCGGGATCTCTTATAAGATTAGGTTCAAGTAAAACAATAATTAAGAAGATTATAATTATGAAAATAATTCTTATAATATCTTTAATTGAAAAATATGGATGGAATGGGATCTTATCATGATTACTATTAATCCCTAACGGGTTATTACTCCCAGTCTGATGAAGAAAAATTAAGTGCACTATTACTATAGCTAAGATAATAAAGGGCAATATAAAATGTAATGTGAAGAATCGGTTAAGTGTGGCGTTATCTACAGAAAACCCTCCTCATAATCATTTAACTAAAGTGTCTCCAATGTAAGGTAGAGCAGATAATAAATTAGTAATTACTGTTGCTCCTCATAATGATATTTGTCCTCAAGGCAATACGTATCCTAAAAATGCAGTTCTTATGATTATTAATATAAGTATTACACCAATTGTTCATGTTTCTTTTAGCTTATATGAATTATAATATAAACCTCGTCCCACATGAAGATATAAACATAAAAAAAAAAGAGAAGCCCCATTTGCATGGGTATTACGTATTAATCAACCATAGTTTACGTCACGACAAATATGAATTACTCTAGAAAAAGCTATTTCTGTGTTTGGATTATAGTGTATTGCTAAAAAGATTCCTCTAACTAGTTGGATTATTAAACATACTCCGAGAAGGGATCCAAAGTTTCATCAAAGGGAGATTGATGAAGGGGAAGGTAGATCAATCAGTCTATTATTTATAATTTTAATTAGGGGATGTATTTTACGTAAAGGTTTATTCATAAGTTATTATTCGTATTGTCCCTTTTGAAACATTTACAATATTTGAGACTGAAATTATAGACAAAAATAAGTATATTACTATAAAAATTACTATTAATCTGTTAGGATAATTAAATATTTTAATTAATATGATTTCTTCTTTATTGGAATTTAAATTATTTAAAGTTCTTTCTATCAATTTTGGGATGGCTAAAGATCCAACTATTAGGATAGGCAAAACTCTGAAGTATTTTAAGTCTATTTTGAATTTTTTGTTGGGAACTACTCTGGATATGTAGACGAATAATACTAATATTCCTCTAATTATAATGATTATAATGATGTATGATAATATAAAGTTGCTTATAATTCTTCCAGTGATTATTGCTACTAGGAAGGTTTGTATAATAATAATAATTCTTAATCTTAAAGGATGGTTTATAAATATAAATATAAAACTTAGAAGTAATGTTCAGATAATTATGTTATTCATTTTCAGTAATTAGTTTAATTAAAAATGTTAATTTTGGAGATTAATGATGAGCTTGGCTCTTTACTGAAGTTTTAAGATTAAAATCTTCTATGATTTACAAGATCATTATTTTATTATAAACTATTAAAACTGATTTTTTTGATTTTTATATTTTTGATAGGCTTTAGAATTATTATATTTTGTTTAGTACATAAACATTTGTTACAGACTTTATTATCCCTTGAATTTTTAGTTTTAATTTTATTTCTTATGATGTTTTTTATAATTATAATTCTAGGGTATGAGCTGAATTTTATTTTATTTTTCCTAGTTTTCACTGTTTGTGAGGGGGCTTTAGGCTTGTCTATTTTGGTAAATTTAGTTCGTAACCAAGGTAATGACTATCTTTTTTCTTCAAGAATTATATCATGATAAAAATAATATTGTTTTTATTATTTTTGATTCCTCTTTTTAATAATTGATTATTATTATTATTAAGCTTTATGTTAATTTTGTTATTTTGTTTTATATTCATATTATATAATTTTAGTTCTTCATTAAGATTATATTTTGGATTAGATATTTTATCTTGGGGTCTCATTTTATTAACTTGTTGGATTATGTTTTTAATAATTTTATCTAGAAATAAGGTATACTTAAATAATAATAATTCTTCAGAATTTAGATTAATTTTAATTTTTATATTGATTATTTTAATAACAGTTTTTTTGGTAAATAATATAATATTATTCTATATTAGTTTTGAGGCTTCTTTAATTCCTACTCTTTTTCTTATCTTTGGTTGGGGGTATCAGCCAGAACGTATGTCTTCGGGCTATTATTTATTGTTTTATACCTTATTTGGTTCTTTACCTTTATTATTATCTGTATTTTACCTTTATTTTTCATCTTTTAGATTAATATTTACCTTAATTAGAATTGAAGTTAATCTATATATTTATTTATCATTAACTTTGGCGTTTTTATTTAAATTGCCTATGTTATTTTTACATTTTTGATTACCAAAGGCTCATGTGGAAGCTCCTATTGCCGGTTCTATAGTTTTGGCTGGTATTCTTTTAAAATTAGGGGGTTATGGATTGATACGAGTTTATAAAATGATTTATACTTCTATTTTAAGGTTTAATTATATTTTTATAATTATTGGTATTTTTAGATGTTTTATGGTAGGTTTATTATGTATTCTCCAGGTAGATATTAAATCTCTTATTGCTTATTCTTCAGTAGCTCACATAGGAATAGTAATCTCAGGCATTATAAGACTTAATTATTATGGGTTCACAGGTTCTTATATTCTTATATTGGGTCATGGCCTTTGTTCATCTTCTATATTTTGTTTAGCTAATTTTTTGTATGAACGTACTCATAGCCGAAGTTTATATATTAATAAGGGTATAATTATATTAATTCCTTTATTTTCTTTATTAATATTTATTAGAAGAATTAATAATATATCCTCTCCCCCTTCACTAAATTTATTTGGGGAGATTTTAATTATTATTGGATGTATAAGTTGAAATATTAGGGTTTTATTATTTTTGGGTTTGGGCTCATTTTTGAGTTGTTTGTATAGTATTTATTTATATTCCTTAGTAAATCATGGGTTAACTTGTAAGGGGCTGAATCCTTTTATTGGTATTTTGTATCGAGAGTATTATTTATTAATTTTTCATCTAATCCCTTTAAATTTATTATTACTTAATATTAGTAGATTTATTTATTTGATATAGGTTTGATTAGTTTAATAAGAATAATAATTTGTGGAATTATAGGTGTACAATTGTATTTAAACCCTATGTTTAATTTATACTTAATATGGTTTTTTTTGCTTATACTTTTTTCAGTTATTTGTTTTTTAGGATTTTTAATACTTTTAGAGAATAACTTAATTTTCTTTTTAGAATGAAATATTACGCTTTTAAATTCTAGTAGAGTCTCCATAACCTTTTTAATTGATTGAATATCTATAATTTTTATTTCTTGTGTATTTTTAATTTCTTCAATAGTTTTGTTATATAGTATTGATTATATAGCTGAAGATAAATTTAATTATCGTTTTTTGATTTTAATTTTAATATTTATTATTTCTATACTATTGATGATTTTTAGACCTAATATAATTAGAATTTTGTTAGGCTGGGATGGTTTAGGACTGGTTTCCTACTGTTTAGTAATTTACTATGGTAGTTTTAAATCTTACAATGCTGGATTATTAACTTTATTAATTAATCGTGTAGGGGATGTGTGTATTTTGCTGTCTCTTTACTATATATTTAGTTTTGGGAGTTGAAGATATGTTTTTTATCTTTTATTTTGAGAAGATTGAATACTTTATTGATTAATTTTTATTATTATTGCTTCTTTTACTAAAAGTGCTCAGATTCCTTTTTCTTCTTGATTACCAGCTGCAATAGCTGCCCCTACTCCTGTATCTTCCTTGGTTCATTCATCTACTTTAGTAACTGCGGGGGTCTATCTTTTAATTCGTTTTAGAGACCTTTTTAAATATATTAATGTTTCAGTTTTCCTTTTTTTATCTATATTAACTATATTTATAGCTGGGCTGGGTGCTAATTTTGAATATGACTTGAAAAAAATTATTGCTTTATCTACTTTAAGTCAATTAGGTATGATAATATTGATTTTATTGATAGGTTCTTCTTTAATTTCTTTTTTTCATTTATTGACTCATGCTTTTTTTAAAGCTTTATTATTTTTGTGTGCTGGTCTTATTATTCATTGTATAAATGACTCTCAAGATATTCGTCATATAGGTAACTTGATTCATCAACTACCTTATACTTGTTCTTGCTTTTGTATTTCATCTTTTTCTTTATGTGGTATTCCCTTTATATCAGGATTTTATAGAAAAGATTTAATTATTGAATTTTGTTCATTAAATAGTTTAAATTTATTTATATATTGTATTTTATTATTATCAGTGGGGTTAACTATATCTTATAGTGTCCGTTTAATTTATTATTGTATTTTTAATCATAACGGTTTATTTGTTTATCAATCTTGTATTGAAAGTCATAAAATAATATATTCAATATTTTTTCTTTCTTTATTTTCAATTTTTGGAGGAAGTTTTTTAAGCTGACTGATTTTTTTAGTCCCTAGTATCAATATTATTCCCTTTTTCAGCAAGTTTTTACCTTGTATTGTTATTATTTTAGGGATATATTTGGGATATGAATTATCATTTTTTTATTGATTTTTTTCTTTTAAGGGCTTTTACATTAATTATTTATATAACTTTGTAGGTTCTATATGATTTTTGCCAATCTTTTCAACTATGAGGTTCAATCTTAGGGTTTTATATTTATCTAAAAATTATTTAAATTTTAATGATTCTATATGAGGAGAATTTATTGTATCTCGTTCATTACTTCGATTAAATCGTGGACTATCTATAAGTTTATCTTTTTTGGATAATCATAACTTGAAGATTTATATATTACTTTTTTTAGTTTTTATATTTTATATCTTTGTATTTTAATTAGAATAGCTTAAATTTAAAGCATAACTTTGAAGAAGTTAATATAGATATAATCTTTTTAATATTTATAAAGACAACTCTTAATTTATCACTGAAAATGATACGTTATTTTAACTATATAAATAAGGGGCTAACGGAATTTAACCGCTAATAAAAATAGTTAGCAGCTTTTTTATCAGGAACTTGATCCCCTCCTTAATTGGACTGAAAGTCAATTTCCCCATTAACAATGGGGGGCCTCGGGGGTTTTGGCTTCAATTAACTTAAATAAGGGTTATAATTAACCTAAAGTTAGGTCGAAACTAATTGTAAATTTTACTTCATTATTTGAGATAAATCAATATTAATAATTTTTAAATGCAAATTAAATGTTATATTTTAACTATTACCCCTAATTTCATTCTAAAATTCCATTTTTTCATTCATGATATAAACCTATGATTAATATAATTAAGAATCTTATTACAGTTGTGATTCATATGATTCTTCTGTAATTACTTATGGTAATTATGATTGGTATAAGGATGGCTAGTTCAATATCGAAAATTAGAAATAGAACTGCGATTATGAAAAATTGGACTGAAAAGGGTATTCGTGGAGATCTTATTGGATAAAACCCACATTCAAATGGTGACATTTTTTCTCGATCTATTTCTATTTTTTTGGAAATTATACTGCAAATTATTATTATTGTGAAAGAGATAATTGTAGTTGTTACTACTATACTTATAATAATTAATATTATCTTTTCTATTTATAGATCTATTGATTGGAAGTCAATTATAATTTTTATACTAAAAAGATATCTACCTCATCAGTAAATTGAAATATATAAAAAAAGTCATACTACATCTACAAAATGTCAGTATCAAGCAGCTGCTTCAAATCCTAAATGGTGTTTATTAGAAAAGTGATATAATCAATTTCGTGTTATGCAAATTCTTAAGAATATAGTTCCGATTATTACGTGAATTCCGTGGAAACCTGTAGCTATAAAGAAGGAAGAACCATAAACTGAATCTCTAATACAGAATGGTGATTCTATATATTCTATTGCTTGTAGAATTCTGAAATATATCCCTAGTATTACTGTAATTATTAGTCTAATAGAGGCTTGTTTATGATAATTTTTTATTAATCTATGATGGGCTCATGTAACTGTAATTCCTGAACATAATAGGATTATAGTATTTAGAAGAGGAATTTCTATTGGATTAAATGTTTCAATTCCTTTAGGGGGTCATCTTATTCCTAGTTCAACATTGGGAGATAATCTTCTGTGAAAAAATCTTCAGAAAAAGGAAATAAAGAATATAATTTCTGAAAGAATAAATATTATTATTCCTATTTTTAACCCCTTTGTTACTCTTTTGGTATGGTTTCCTTGGTAGGTTGCTTCTCGTACAATATCTCGTCATCATTGTAAGGCTGTTATTATAAGGATTAAAATTCCAATTCATATCATTAAATAGTTTATTTTATTAATTCAATTAACTATTCCTATTATTAAAGTTATAGCTCCAATAGATCCAAATAATGGTCAGGGTCTTCTATCTACTAAATGGAACGGATGATTTTTGTTTAACTTCATTTAAACTTCTCTAGAGTAAAGAGTTCTTAATACTGAGAATACATAAGCTTGAATTAATGATACTGCTATTTCGAATATTATTAATATAACTTGAATTATTATAATAATTGTTAAGGCCAATGTTCTTGATGAAGTTGAATTATTACCCAAAAGGCTTATTAGTAAGTGTCCTGCAATTATATTAGCTGTTAATCGAACAGCTAGTCTTCTAGGTCGGATGATATTTCTAATGGTTTCAATTATAACTATAAAAGGTGTTAAAAGAGTTGGTGTACCTAAGGGTACTATATGGGCCAGCATATGCTTTGTATTATTTAATCACCCAAATGTTATACATGCTAATCATAATGGTAATGCCAGGGATAAAGTATAAATTAAGTGTCTTGATCTAGTGAAAATGTATGGTAGTAACCCTATAACATTATTAGTTAAGATAAATATAAAAATAGTAATTATTATAAGTCTTAACCCTTTACTTTCTCTTTTTAATAATATTTTGAATTCTAGATGTAGTTTTGTTATAATTGTTTTTATAATTAATATGATTCGATTAGGTAATGTTCAGAATTTTAAGGGTATTATAAATAATCCTAATCTGGTACTGATTCAGTTCAGTGATAGTATTATATTGGTTGTAGGGTCGAACGAGGAAAAGAGATTATTTATCATTTTCAGGTTGGTTGTATGTTTTTTGATTGAAATTTATTTTTTCTTTTAGATATTGTTTTATAATGATAAATATTAATTTGGAAAGATATTATACTTAATAGAAATGTTATTATTAATATCTCTCATCATATAGGTATTATTTGTGGCATAAAGAGAATATATAATTGTATATTTATAACTTGACAAGTTAATGTTTTAGTTTAAACTAATTCTCTCATTAAGAGTATTTATTAATTACTATATTTTGGTTTAAGAGACCAACGCTTATATACTTCAGCCACTTAATGATATAGAATTAATTCAATGGATAAATTGTTTAATATTTGTACTTTCTACATTAATTGGTATAAATCTATGATTTGCCCCACAGATCTCTGAACATTGCCCGTATATGAATCCTGGGCGATTAATATTGATTATTGTTTGATTTAGTCGGCCGGGTACTGCATCTACTTTTACTCCCAGCATAGGGATGGTTCATGAATGAATAACATCTGCAGAGGTAATAATAATTCGAATGTTTGAGTTTATGGGTACAATTATGTTGTTATCAACTTCTAATAATCGGAATTCATTATTTTTTAATTCAGATGTTGGAATTATATATGAGTCAAATTCTACATTGTTGAAGTCTGAATATTCATATCTTCAGTATCATTGGTGTCCTACAATCTTAATAGTTATAATTGGGTTATTAATTTCATCTATTATGTATAGAAGTCGTAAGGATGGTAGTGCGATGAATACTAATGTGATTGCTGGGATTATTGTCCACAATAATTCAATAGTTTGTCCCTCGAGGAGGTATCGGTTAATTATTTTATTGGTTATAATGTTTATTATGATATAAATTACTAAAATAGTAATCATACTAAGGATTATTAGGGTATGATCATGGAAAAAAATTATTTGTTCTATTAAAGGGGAATTTGCGTCTTGGAAAGATATATTACCTCATATTGATATAACTAATAAAAGAATATTCTTTATAAATGAATCTTAAGTTCATTGCATTTTATCTGCCATATCAGTAAAAGAATATAACAGGTATTTCGTTAAATGAGTGTTCTGTTGGTGGTGTTTTTTGGAATCATTCGATTCTGGATGCTATATTTATTTTAAGTAAAGTTTTTCGTTTACTGATTATTCTTTCTCAAATAATTCTAATGAATATTATAATTCTGATTAATGATATTAACGATCCTATTGATGACACAATATTTCATCTAGTATATCTATCAGGGTAATCTGAATATCGTCGAGGTATTCCAGCTAATCCTAAGAAATGTTGAGGAAAAAAGGTTATATTTACTCCGATGAATATAACTCTGAATTGGATTTTTAGTCACTTAGGATTTATTGTTAGTCCTGTAAATAATGGATATCATTGGATAAATCCTCCTATAATTGCAAATACGGCTCCTATGGATAATACATAATGGAAATGTGCTACTACATAATATGTATCATGTAAAATAATATCGATAGATGAATTGGCTAAGATTACACCGGTTAATCCTCCAATTGTGAATAGGAAAACAAATCCTAATGCTCATATAATTGTAGGGGAGTAAGAAATTTTTATACCATGTATGGTAGCCAGCCAGCTAAAGATCTTAATACCTGTTGGTACAGCGATAATTATTGTGGCTGAGGTAAAGTATGCTCGGGTGTCTACATCTATCCCCACAGTAAATATGTGGTGGGCTCATACAATAAATCCTAACAGTCCAATAGCTATTATTGCATAGATTATGCCTAATACTCCAAATGTTTCTGATTTTCCTCTTTCTTGTCTAATAATATGGGAAATGAGACCAAATCCCGGGAGGATAAGAATATACACTTCTGGGTGTCCAAAGAATCAGAATAAATGTTGATATAGAATAGGGTCCCCCCCTCCTGAGGGGTCAAAAAATGAGGTGTTAAAGTTTCGATCTGTTAATAATATTGTAATAGCTCCAGCTAATACAGGTAGTGATAATAGTAAAAGTATTGCTGTAATAATTACAGATCATACGAATAGAGGTGTTCGTTCTATTGTTATACCTCTTGGGCGTATATTTATAATGGTGGAAATAAAATTGATAGCTCCTAGAATTGATGAGATTCCGGCTAAATGTAGTGAAAAAATTGCTAAATCTACTGCTGGTCCTCTATGAGATATACTTCTAGAAAGTGGAGGGTAAACTGTTCAACCGGTTCCTGCTCCTGTTTCAGCTATTCTTCTTAGAATTAATAAAGTAATTGATGGTGGTAATAGTCAGAATCTTATATTGTTTATTCGAGGGAATGCTATATCAGGTGCTCCAATTATCAAGGGGATTAGTCAATTTCCAAAACCTCCAATTATGATGGGTATGACTATGAAAAAAATTATAATGAATGCGTGGGCTGTTACTATAACATTATAAATTTGATCATTTATGATAAATGATCCTGGTTGTCCTAATTCAATGCGAATGATTCATCTCATAGCTCTTCCAATTATTCCTGCTCATATTCCAAATATAAAATATAATGTCCCAATATCTTTATGATTAGTTGAGTAAAATCATTTATTCAAATTAATAAGATGGCTGAATTATAGGCAATAAATTGTAAATTTATTTATGGTATTACCTCTTATTAAGCTTTATAGTCAATTTATGATATTAGACTGCAATTCTAAAGTAGGGTTCATCCTAAAGCTTACTATATGATTGTGTTTTTAACTTTGAAGGTTAATAGTTTATTTAACTTAAAGCTTTAATAAATAATTATTATGATGGGTAGGATTAGGTTTATTAAAAATATATAATTTTTGTATCTTGAGTTGAATATTGTTCATTTGTTGTTTGAAGTTTCGACTAATATTACCTTTAATATAATTTGTATATAGAAAAAGAGAGTTATTATACTAGTTATGATTATAATTAATATTATTATTGTTGAATATTTTATAATTTCTTCAATAACTATTCATTTAGGTAGAAACCCTATTATTGGAGGTATTCCACCTAATCTTATTATTATAATAACGAAGTTTATTTTTTGGACATAGTTTATTTTTAAGTTATATATTTGTCTGATAAATATAAGTTTGTTTTTTTTGAAATAATTACATGTGACTCATATTATAAAAGAGTATATTATTAAGTATATAATTCAGTTGTCTTTTGCTTTATTTAATGATATTATCCATCCTATATGTCTAATGGATGAATATGCTATTATTTTTCGTAAAGAGGTTTGGAATAATCCACTTAATCTTCCAATTGTTACGCATATAATAATTGAAATTGTTATAATTTTATTGAATTCGATTATGTTTATAATATATATAGGGGCTACTTTTTGTCAAGTTATGAACACTATATTTCTTCTTCAAGATATATTTGATATTATTGATGGTACTCATAAATGGAATGGAGCTGCTCCTATTTTAATAAGAATAGTTAATGTTAATATTGATTCTATAATAGTTGAATCTTTTATTATCAATATTATAATTCTTATCAATATTATAATTCTTCTAATGCTTTGTGTAATAAAATATATTATGGATGCTTTTGGTCTAGGTTTTCTGGGGTTTATATTAATCAGAGGAATAAATGATATTATATTTATTTCTAATCCTATTCATATTCTTAATCAATTTTCTGATGAGATGGTAATTATTGACCCAGTAATTATTGTTGTTACAAAAATATAATTAGTTTTTATTATTAGAAAAAAGAAGATTTTATACTTCTATAAGTAGGGTATGAACCTAATAGCTTAATTAGCTTATCTTTCTGCATTTTAGTTTATGATGAACTTAAAGTTTTGATCTTTAAAGATATGGATTAATACCATAAATTGCAATAAGAGTAATTAATACATGATCTATTCTATCAAAATAGCCCTTTATTTTCAGGCATCTTATT